AGCCCAAATACGCCGAAGATTTTTTGTTGTCGTCGGAAAAAGGAGAAGTCCCACTCCTATTAACAAAGGAACCGGAAGTGGAGTGAAGGGTATGATCCATGCATATTGGTATATATGTTCCATAATCAAATATCTAAATTTTTTATTTAAATTTTATTTTTTGTTTACGATTCGCCGGTTCTTGCCTCTTTTGAATTGAAAGAAGCCAATAAAAAAAATCAAGTTTTTATTTTACATAACTTAAAAAAATAGAATTTGTTAATTTACTATTTTATATTAAATAAAATTTTTAATTAATATTATTAAACATTTTTTATTTTAATATTCAAACCAAGAAGTTCTAATTGGTCAAATAATTAATTTGTTAGTAAAAGTAAATCCTTAATTATTTAAGTAAATGTAAAATGTTGAAGTCTCTGAAGTAGGAATCAAAAAAAATTCTACTTTCATTTACAGTTAAGTTATTTATAATATATATAATAAAGATAAAAAAATTAGACTAAAAAATAGTATGAATCAGAAGATCTACTAAAAATCTAATAAACAATCTAATAAAAAAATAAGTAATACAAAAAACTAGGAACTAGTTATTTTAATAAGTTTATTCAGTAGTTTATTCATAATTATTAACTGGTTTTACGAAAAATTATTTGATTGTCTTCCGTTCCAAACGAAAAACAAAAAAACATAGAAAAATATTCTTTTTTTTTTATAGTTATATATTTTATATAGTTTATAGAAAAAAAGGATATGATACCTCTTACTTTACTTTACTACTTTACCATAACATAGAATAAAAAAAAATCACTAAAATGTCTCAAATTATGGATTCTTTAAACAAATTAATTTATGGGATTAAATTATGGATATCATTTCAATTTGAAAATTGGAAATTCGATTTATTTAGATTTTCGAAAAAAAAAGAAAAAATTCAAGCTTTTCAATTAAGATTTGCTAACTTAAATTTTTCGATGTGGCTTAATATGCACATGTAAATTAAATGAAATACAGCAAAAATATACAAAATATATAGAGATCTTAAGTATAAGTAGAAATTTTGATTAATTATTTAATTTTTATTAAATTTATTCATCAATTTCGCACGAAGTATTTTAAATTATAAATAAATATTATACTCCATAGAAAATTTTGTTTCTCCTAATTGAATATTTTAGGGAATTTTAATATATATATATATATATATTTCATATATTTTTAGTTAGATATGGTATAGAATCTAAAAAATACATGGATATTGAATAGTAAACAAAGATTCGTTTGACCAATAGATGTTTTTCACATCCAACTACAACAATGAGTAATCCATTTTAAATGGCAGTTCCAAAAAAACGTACTTCTATTTCCAAAAAGCATATTCGTAAAAATTTTTGGAAAAAAAAGGGATATTGGGCAGCGTTAAAAGCTTTTTCAATAGCAAAATCTCTTTATTCCGGGAATTCGACTTTGTTTATAGAAAAAAAAAATAAAAAAAATCTTCGTCGAATACGAACAATCGAAATACGAACAATAGAAGTCGGCCTAACCCAAAAAAATCTTATAACAAATTAGAACGATGATGCATCTTATAGTAAACAAAGTAAAACGATTCTACTATAGTAGGAATCAAAAAATTTGAAACAAAAAAAAAGGAGTTTTATATGATTTTTCCATCTTTTCTACTAGGTAATTCCGCATCTCTGGCTATGAAGCTAATGAATTCGGTCGTTGTGGTCGGACTCTATTATGGATTTCTGACCACATTATCCATAGGCCCTTCTTATCTCTTACTTCTCCAAGCTCATTTTCGGGTTATAGAAGAAGGAGAAGAAGAAGCAATCGAGAAGGAGGTAGCCGCATCAACTGGTTTTATGATAGGACAGCTCCTGATGTTCATATCGATCTATTATAGGCCTCTGCGCCTAGTATTGAGTAGGCCTCGTACAATAACTTTCATAACTGTACCTTATCTTTACCTTCATTACATGTGGTACAGTTACGAAGACTTTTTTGTTGATGATGGACCTACTCGCAAAAATTCAATGCGTGCGCGTAATCTCAGCATTCAATGTATATTCCTGAATAATCTCTTTTTTCAATTATTGAGCCATTTCTTTTTTTTCCCAAGTACAATGTTTTTCAGATTACTCAACGTTTATATGTTTCGATACAACAACAAGATATTATTTTTAACAAGTAGTTTTGTTGGTTGGTTAATTGGTCACATTTTATTCATGAAATCGGTTAGATTCGTATTAGTATGGATACAGCAAAATTATTTGGTTAGACCGACTAAGCCCCTTAGATCTAAAAAGTACCTTTTCTATGTGTTTCGATTTTATCAGAATTTGATCTTCGATTTGAGAAATTCTTTTGGTCTAATCGGCGGTATTCTCGTATTTTTTACATGTCTACTCATTTTTAACAAAATGCCGTTACCTATTTTGACTTATAAACCGAAAGAAGCCGAAGTGGAAATAGATCGAAAAAAAGCTGAAGAATATTTTTATAGAATAGGCCTAGCGAAAGAAGGGGAATTTACCAAAGAAGAGCCTTCTTTTAAACTTTTTAAAGTTTTTAAAGAAGCATTCTATAAAAAAATCCCAACTTCTGATCAAAATGATGGAAAAAAAAGAATTTCTTTTTCACATCCACCTAGTTTAGCCGCTTTCTCGGAAATGATACAAAAAAAGACTTCTTTGTCTACAACAGAAAAATTATCATCTGATGAACTGTACAATTATGGGATTCGTACCAATGAACAAAAAAAGAACAGCTTAAGCACTGAATTTTCTAAAAAAATTGCAGTTTTAGACAGAAAAGGGCTTAAAGAGATAAATGTATTGGAAAAAAAAACTCGATTAGCCGATAAAAAAAAAGATAAAATACAATATTTCCAAAAAACATCTGATCCCCCCTTAAGGGGATCCTCTCGTGGACACCCCAAAAAGCCGCCTGCACCCACACCCTTCAAAAGATTAACTGACCTCTTCTTTCTTCCACCCGAAGCTCAACTTATAAAAAATAATGAAAGGTACCTAGAAAAATGTAGACCCGACGCGATAATTATAGCAGAATTTAGGTATTTCATGTCTTTTATAAACGATTCCTTGGCTCAAAGTAAAGGGTTTCATCAAAATTTTATTGAAAGGGAGGGAAAAATAAAAGAAATCCAGAAAAAAACTCTTTTCTGGCCATCCGATCTACTAAAAAATATACAACAATTACGGAAACAAGAAAAAGATGCGGTGTTAGTGGAGGCTGATATTGCCGGACTGCCATGCAGGCGTGCAACTGTTTTGCTTTCTGGAGGGGAGAGTGACACAGATGAAAAAGAATCCAAAAAATTACATTTCAAACGTTATGTACCAAGATCACAATTTCGTCGAGAATTGATCAAAGGTTCCATGCGTGTTCAAAAATGTAAAACGAGTGTTTGGTCAATATATCTAGAAAACCCACATTCCAGCAGATTTTTTACAAACAGAATAGGTTCTTTGTTTTATACTTTTCTTAAGTATTGCGAGTTTATTAGAGGAATTTTTCTAGAGTATACGGGAAAAATCTCAGAATTTGAACGTTTGGTTTATTACTCTTCTTTCGAAGATGTCCTTCTTACTATAGAAGAATTGGAAAACGAACCGACCGAAGGGGAAAAAATAGACGAACAAATAATGGAGGCCGAAAGAGCCTGGGAGGAGGAGTATACGTACGGTCAACCACTAAGGGCCGCGCTTCTAGGCGCCCAGGCAATTCTTAGAAAATATATTATATTCCCTTTATTGATAGTAGCGAAAAATATTGGCCGTATGTTATTATTGCAACGGCCTGAGTGGTCGCAAGATTTCAAAGAGTGGAAGAACGAGGTATATATAATACGTACCTATAACGGTATTCCATTCTCAACCGAAAAACTTCCTGAATACTGGTCAGAAGACGGTTTCCAGATAATGGCAGTATCTCCTTTCCGCCTAAAACCTTGGCACGACGGATATAGGCCTTTTGATCGAGACCCTTATCAAGGTGTTAATAAATTTGATAGTTATGATGAAGTTGGTCCTACAGAAAAAAAAGGGTCTTTTAATAATATTAAGCAATCAAATAATAATATTAAGCTATCACGTAAAAAGATAAGATTTGATGAGCGAGCACGCCAAGTATTTGCGCGAATAGGCCACGAATTTGAGCAAGCACGCCAAGTATTTGCGCGAATAGGCCACGAATTTGAGCAAGCACGCCAAGTATTTGCGCGAATAGGCCGCGAATTTGAGCGAGTACGTCAAAAACTGTATCCATTTCGTAAAGAGTATAAAATTAGTAGGAATAAGAAATTACGCAGAAATAAACTTCGGGAATCATATAAAAAACATCAGGAATTATATAAAAAGGGATTATATAAAGAACTTTGGGAATTACATAAAAAACTTTGGGAATTACATAAAAGGGAATTATATAATATACTTCAGGAATTATATAAAAAACTTCAGGAATTATATAATACACTTCAGGAATTCTATAATATACTTCAGGAATTATATAAAGAATATAAGCAAGTCGATAATCAAGCTAAGGAAGCAACTAAAAAACTTCGGGAATTATATAAAAAAAAATAAAAAAAAAGCTGAAAAAAAAAGCTGAAGAAAAAGCTGAAGAAAAAGATATTGAATTGCCGTCGTATAAGCCTCCTAGACATTCGTATCCTTCACTTAAGCTTCGTACTCGTATGTATACCGGAGATGGGTATACGTTTTATAGAACTTGGCGTAATGCTAATATGAGGAGGCAGACGGGTGGAGGTACCCCTGCTCTTCCTCCGTTGCCGGAGGAGGAGCCTCCTACATCTTTATCAAAAATTTTACAAAAAGGAATATTAATTATTGAAGGATATCCAGCGTCTATGTCTATAAATAATGGGAATTTTCTTATGTATCAAATGATAGGTATTTCACGGGCTCATAGGAGTAGACACAAAATTAATCAAAAAATATACAGATACATAGACAAAAACAATTCTGATTTGCTTATTCTTGAAAATATTTTATTACCTAGACGTCGTCGAGAATTGAGAATTCTAACTTGTTTCAACCCAAGGAATAATAAAGTTGTGGATAAAAACCCAGTATTTTACAATGGGAATAGGGTAAAAAACGGTAGTCAATTTTTTGATAAAAGCAAAGATCTTGATCGAGATAAAAAGAAACTTATCAAATTCAAATCCTTTCTTTGGCCGAATTATCGATTAGAAGATTTAGCTTGTATGAATCGTTATTGTATCCATACTAATAACGGCAGTCGTTTTAGTATGTTAAGAATACGTATGTATCCACGATTAAAAACTCATTTATGATACATTTATCTTATATATTCCTTATCGTCTAGTAGATAAATAGATGCGCACGCGCCTTGTCTTAGCGTCCAATTTCGATACATGATACTAATTCGATAACGTATCAATTAGATCCAGAAATGAATCAACAGAATTTTCTTTATTCGTTTTATCAAAATGAATAAAGAAAATTCTGATTATTATGTGTACCAGATAAAAATAGCTGGCATTATTATTACTGATCGGCAAAATTCCATATTTGGTAAAAAAAAAAGAAGTTTTAAATTTTATGACAAAAAAATCATTCATATCTGTTATTTCGCATGAAGAAAAAGAAGAAAACAGGGGGTCCGTTGAATTTCAAGTATTCCGTTTTAGCAATAAGATAGGAAGACTTACTTCACATTTGGAATTGCACAAAAAAGACTATTCATCTCAGAGAGGTCTACGAAAAATTCTAGGAAAACGGCAACGACTACTGGCTTATTTGTTAAAAAAAGATGGAGTACGCTATAAAGAATTAATCAGTCAATTGAACATTCGAAAGCTAAAATAAAAACACGTTAATTTGAAGAGTCGTTTTGAATTATTTGATTTATTAGATCTTGAATTTTGATGAACTTCTTTTTGTTTTCAGCAATTCATGGAAAACTGAATAATGAATCGGGGAAAACCTATGGCTGTACCAACTACAAGAAAAGACCTCATGATAGTCAATATGGGTCCTCACCATCCATCCATGCATGGCGTTCTCCGACTTATCCTTACTTTAGACGGTGAAGATGTTATTGACTGTGAACCAATATTGGGTTATTTACACAGAGGGATGGAAAAAATTGCGGAAAACCGAACAATTATACAATATCTGCCTTATGTAACACGTTGGGATTATTTAGCCACTATGTTCACCGAAGCAATAACGGTAAATGGGCCAGAACAATTGGGAAATATTCAAGTACCTAAGAGGGCTAGCTATATCAGAGTGATTATGCTGGAGTTAAGTCGTATAGCTTCTCATTTGTTATGGCTCGGCCCTTTTATGGCAGATATTGGCGCGCAGACCCCCTTCTTCTATATTTTCAGAGAAAGAGAATTGGTATATGATTTATTCGAAGCTGCCACCGGTATGAGAATGATGCATAATTATTTTCGTATCGGCGGAGTAGCTGCCGATCTACCTTATGGATGGATAGATAAATGTTTAGATTTTTGTGATTATTTTTTAACAGGGATTGCTGAATACCAAAAACTTATTACACGAAATCCTATTTTTTTAGAACGAGTTGAAGGAGTGGGCATTATTGGTGGAGAAGAGGCAATAAATTGGGGTTTATCGGGACCAATGCTACGAGCTTCCGGAATACAATGGGATCTTCGTAAAGTTGATCATTATGAGTGTTACGACGAATTTGATTGGGAAGTCCAATGGCAAAAAGAAGGAGATTCATTAGCTCGTTATTTAATACGAATCGGTGAAATGGCAGAATCCATCAAAATTATTCAACAGGCTCTAGAAGGAATTCCAGGGGGTCCCTATGAGAATTTAGAAATCCGACGCTTTAATAGAATAAAATATCCTGAATGGAATGATTTTGAATATCGATTCATTAGTAAAAAGCCATCCCCTGCTTTTGAATTGTCGAAACAAGAACTTTATGTAAGAGTCGAAGCCCCAAAGGGGGAATTGGGAATATTTTTGATAGGAGACCAGAGTGTTTTTCCTTGGAGATGGAAAATTCGTTCCCCGGGTTTTATCAATTTGCAAATTCTTCCTCAGTTAGTTAAAAAAATGAAATTGGCTGATATTATGACGATACTAGGTAGCATAGATATTATTATGGGAGAAGTTGATCGTTGAAATGATAATTGATACAACAGAAGTACAAGCTATCAAGTCTTTTTCCAGATTAGAATCCTTAAAAGAGGTTTATGAAACTATATGGATGCTTGTCCCTATTTTGATTCTCATATTGGGAATCACAACAGGTGTACTAGTAATTGTGTGGTTAGAAAGAGAAATATCCGCAGGTATACAACAACGTATTGGACCTGAATACGCCGGCCCTTTGGGAATTCTTCAAGCTCTAGCAGACGGGATAAAATTACTTTTGAAAGAGAACCTTCTTCCATCTAGGGGGGATACACGTTTATTTAGTATCGGACCCTCTATAGCAGTCATATCAATTCTACTAAGTTATTCAGTAATTCCTTTTGGCTATCGCCTTATTCTAGCCGATCTCAGTATTGGTGTTTTTTTATGGATTGCCGTTTCAAGTATTGCTCCAATTGGACTTCTTATGTCAGGATATGGATCAAATAATAAATATTCCTTTTTAGGTGGTCTACGGGCTGCTGCTCAATCAATTAGTTATGAAATACCATTAACTCTATGTGTGTTATCAACATCTCTACGTGTGATTCGTTGAGACATAAGTCTTCCTCCATTTCTTTTTAGGTTTCTAAGAATAAAAATTAAACGTATTAAATAGATATATCTTTCTTTCTTTTTTTATTCACTAGCCCGGATTGCTAAACTAAACTAGATAGTTAGATGAGTGAAAGAAAACAGCTTCGAAATTCGCAGTAAAAAATTTGAATCTCATTTCCTATGTACAAGGGTTAAACGAAAATAAACATAAGCAGTCAAGACTCTTTACCCCAAGATTGGTTAATAAGTCATCATGTCTTGAAGCGGGTTGAAAAGAACAACTCTATGGAGCTTTTACTATCTTTTGTATGTATTCCCATACATGAATTACCATAGAGATTGAGAAAAAATGAGTGGATGATTAGGAACACAAAAGTACACAAAGGATTCGTAATAGAGATTATGTAAGTTATTCGAAGAGACTTTTATACATAAAAGAAATACTAATTAGGGCTTTAAATTTGTAGAAACGATCAAGTAGTACTCCCAAAAATGAAATTCCGATCCAGAGTATGATCCTATCCACCGATTATATGAATAACTATCAGTAACGAAGTAATCCTTTACCCTTTCTTTCTTTTATTTAGGTTTAATATAAAAGTAAAGTAAAGGAACGAAAAGAAAGTATGGAATTGCAAAAAAAATCTTTTTTATCTGATATCCATATTAATGGAAATGAAATTTTTGTCATGTCATAAATAATGAATGTTTAATTCTTTTTTTTTCGGAATCGAAAAAAAAAGTGAACTATTTATTGATATTGGTAATAAAGAGTATTTTTTTTGAAGGATCTAAGTTATTACTCAATAAAAAAATTGAAATTCTTAAACTTAAAGTAAGGGATAAGATCAATTCCGAAGCACTTTTTTTATAGTATAGCAGACAGAATTCCATTAGTCTAATTCAGGAACTTTCGATTGATTTTAACTTTATCTATCCTACAAGTATATCAAGATTAAATAAAGAATATCTAATCAGTCCCTAGATTTATTTATGGCTCTCGAGGAGCCGTATGAGGTGAAAATCTCATGTACGGTTCTGGAATAGCGATGATAAGAGTGATCTTATCATCGACTATGATTATCTAACAGTTCAAGTACAGTTGATATAGTTGAGGCGCAGTCAAAATATGGTTTTTGGGGATGGAATTTGTGGCGGCAACCTATAGGGTTTATTGTTTTTATAATTTCTTCTCTAGCCGAATGCGAGAGATTGCCTTTTGATTTACCAGAAGCAGAAGAAGAATTAGTAGCAGGTTATCAAACCGAATATTCGGGTATCAAATTTGGTTTATTTTATGTTGCTTCCTATTTAAATCTACTAGTCTCTTCACTATTTGTAACAGTTCTTTACTTGGGTGGTTGGAATCTCTCTATTCCATACATATTGATTCCTGAGTTTTTGGAAATAAATAAAGCGTATGGAGTCTTTGGAACAACAATTGGTATTTTCATTACATTAGCGAAAACTTTTTTGTTCTTGTTCATTCCTATCACAACAAGGTGGACTTTACCTAGACTGAGAATGGACCAATTATTAAATCTTGGATGGAAATTTCTTTTACCTATTTCTTTAGGTAATCTATTATTAACAACTTCTTCCCAACTCCTTTCATTATAAATTTATATAAAAAAATCGAGTAGAATATTTGATATTCACTATAATTCAAATTCAAATATTCAAATTCAATTCACAACTTGTATCAAACAAGAGAAAGAAACAAAATCCAATTTATTATTGATATTTACTATATGTTCCCTATGGTAACTGGGTTCATCAATTATGGTCAACAAGCAGTACGGGCGGCAAGGTACATTGGTCAAAGTTTTATGATTACCCTATCTCATGCCAACCGTTTACCCGTAACTATTCAATACCCTTATGAAAAATTGATCACATCGGAGCGTTTTCGTGGTCGAATACACTTTGAATTTGATAAATGCATTGCTTGTGAAGTATGTGTTCGTGTATGTCCTATAGATCTACCTGCTGTTGATTGGAAATTGGAAACGGATATTCGAAAGAAACGATTGTTTAATTACAGCATTGATTTCGGAATCTGTATATTTTGTGGTAATTGTGTTGAGTATTGCCCAACAAATTGTTTATCAATGACTGAAGAATATGAGCTTTCTACTTATGATCGTCACGAATTAAATTATAATCAAATTGCTCTGGGTCGTTTACCAATATCAATAACGGATGATTACACAATTCGAACAATTTTGAATTCGCCTCAAACAAAAGAGAAATCTCATAACAAATGAGAAATCTTGTGATGGAAGAAATTACTAAGGTTCTTTTATTTAATTTTAAATTAAAATTCAAAAAGTTAATTTTTTTTTATTTTGGTCAAAAATTACAAACCCCGACTATTCTATTCACTATTCTATTGATTGATGAAAATCACAACTTAATTTGTATTGAAAATCTGTTTACTGTAATGATTTCCAATAGTTTTAGTTTCGAACGACTCTTTCAGATAAAAAAAAGAATGCGATGGGTCCAATAACTTTAATATGTATATCAAATTAGGATTTCATTTAATTAGCAATAATTAGTAGCGCATGAACTTCTTTTTTCCTGTCCAAGTCAATAAGATCATGAAAAATTCCTATTTTTTTATCTCTTATTTTACATATAATGGATTTAACTGGAGCAATACATGATTTTCTTTTAGTCTTTCTGGGGTCAGGTCTTATATTAGGGGGTCTCGGAGTGGTATTATTTACCAATCCTATTTTTTCTGCCTTTTCACTGGGATTGGTTCTTGTTTGTATATCTTTATTTTATATTCTAGCAAACTCGCATTTTGTAGCTTCTGCACAACTCCTTATTTATGTAGGAGCTATAAATGTTTTAATAATATTTGCTGTAATGTTCATGAGTGGGCCAGAATATGGCAAAGATTTTCATCTTTGGACTGTTGGGGATGGGGCTATTTCGTTGGTTTGTACAAGTCTTTTTGTTTCATTAATTATTACTATTCTAAATACGTCATGGTATGGGATTATTTGGACTACAAGATTAAACCAGATTCTAGAACAAGATTTGATAAATACTAGTCAACAAATTGGAATTCATTTATCAACAGATTTTTTTCTTCCATTTGAACTCATTTCAATAATTCTTTTAGTTGCTTTAATAGGTGCAATTTCTGTGGCTCGCCAATAAGTCAATAATTTATTTTTAAAACTAGCAATCCAAATAAAAATGAAATTTTATCCTATTCATTTCCATTCAATTTTATTCGAATTGATGCATAAAACGGAAATACTTTATAGATAGTTAGATTTATTAACAAACAAACTATTTCTTTATTCTTAAATTAAACTCCTCTATTCGAACTTCTTATATTCTAGTCAATAAAATCGGTTTAATTATTGTTCATATTGAAAAGAATCGAGATTGATAAGGAGTTGGTTAATGATGCTCGAACATGTACTTGTTTTGAGTGCCTATTTATTTTCTATAGGAATCTACGGATTATCCACGAGCCGAAATTTGGTTCGGGCTCTTATGTGTCTTGAACTTCTATTAAATGCAGTTAATCTAAATTTTGTAACATTTTCTGATTTTTTTGATAGTCGCCAATTAAAAGGAAACATTTTCGCAATTTTTGTTATAGCTATTGCAGCCGCTGAAGCAGCTATTGGACTGGCTATTGTTTCCTCAATTTATTGTAACAGAAAATCAACTCGTATCGATCAATCGAATTTATTGAATAAGTAGTTGTTTTTTTTTTAATTCTATTATATTCGGATTATAGATATATTAGAATTATAGAAATTTTAAATTTAATAGTCATCAATTCAAATTAGATTACTAAGTATGGTACCCTAAGGTATAATCATACTTTCAAAAATGTAATAAATATAAAGTATTTTGGACCTCTTTTTTTTCTAATAAGCCGATCCAACCCAGAAGTAGATTAATCCAAAAATTCTGGTAAATCATTGATTCGTCTGGTATTTGAATATTTGATTCATTTACTTTAACTAGAACTAGATCGAAATTTAATGAAGTTAAAAAAATTATAGATTCAATGTCACATTCAGTAAAGATTTATGATACATGTATAGGGTGTACTCAATGCGTACGAGCTTGTCCTACGGATGTATTAGAAATGATACCTTGGGATGGATGTAAGGCTAAACAAATAGCCTCTGCTCCGAGAACAGAGGACTGTGTTGGTTGTAAGAGATGTGAGTCTGCCTGTCCAACCGATTTTTTAAGTGTTCGAGTTTATCTAGGGCCTGAAACAACCCGCAGTATGGGTCTAGCTTATTGATACGTTTCAGAAAACTCCACTTGAATCCATTCTATTTGGATTTTTTTTACCGACAAAAACCCGTACCCTAACTATAGTTAGGGTACGGGTTTTGTTTGGATCAAGTGTATCTTGTCTTTACCATGAATTATTTTCCTTGGTTAACTACAATTGTAGTTTTGCCCATATTTGCAGGTTCTTTAATTTTCTTTCTTCCTCATAGAGGAAATAAGGTTATCCGGTGGTATACAGTATGTATTTCAATGCTAGAGCTCCTTATAACAACCTACGCATTCTGTTATCATTTCCAACCAGACGATCCATTAATCCAACTGGCAGAAGATTATAAATGGATCAATTTTTTTGATTTTCACTGGAGATTAGGAATAGATGGACTTTCGATAGGGCCCATTTTACTGACGGGATTCATCACTACTTTAGCTACGTTAGCGGCTTGGCCGGTTACTCGAAATTCTCGATTATTCTATTTCATGATGTTAGCAATGTACAGTGGCCAAATAGGATCGTTTTCGTCCCGAGACCTTTTACTTTTTTTCATAATGTGGGAATTAGAATTAATTCCTGTTTATCTACTTTTATCTATGTGGGGAGGAAAGAAACGTCTCTATTCAGCTACTAAGTTTATTTTGTATACCGCAGGGGGTTCCATTTTCCTATTGCTGGGAGCTCTGGGTCTTGGTTTATATGGTTCCAATGAACCAACATTAAATTTTGAAACATTAGTTAATCAATCGTATCCTCTGGCATTAGAAATAATATTCTATATTGGATTTTTTATTGCTTTTGCTGTCAAATTATCGATTATTCCTTTACATACATGGTTATCAGATACCCATGGAGAAGCACATTACAGTACTTGTATGCTTCTAGCCGGAATCTTATTAAAAATGGGAGCATATGGATTGGTTCGTATCAATATGGAACTATTACCTCATGCTCATTTTAAATTTTCTCCCTGGTTGATAATAATAGGCACAATACAAATAATCTATGCAGCTTCAACATCTCTTGGGCAACGTAATTTAAAAAAAAGAATAGCCTATTCCTCTGTATCTCACATGGGTTTCATAATTATAGGAATTAGTTCTATAACCGATACGGGACTTAATGGAGCCATTTTACAAATAATATCTCATGGCTTTATTGGTGCTGCACTTTTTTTCTTAGCAGGAACTAGTTACGATAGAATATGTCTTGTTTATCTCGACGAAATGGGCGGAATAGCTATTCCAATGCCAAAAATATTCACACTTTTCAGTAGCTTTTCGCTGGCATCCCTTGCGTTACCGGGCATGAGTGGTTTCATTGCAGAATTAATAGTATTTTGTGGAATAATTACCAGCCAAAAATATCTTTTACTACCCAAAATACTAATTTTTTTTGGAATGGCAATTGGAATGATATTAACTCCTATTTATTCATTATCTATGTCACGTCAAATGTTCTATGGATATAAGTTATTTAATATTCCAAACTCTTATTTTTTTGATTCTGGACCGCGCGAGTTATTTGTTTCCACTTCTATCTTTCTACCAGTAATAGGTATTGGCGTTTACCCGGATTTCGCTCTCTCACTATCAGTGGAGAAGGCGGAAGCTGTTCTATCCAATTTTTTTTATAGATAGCTTTCCTTTCATTTCATTAAATAAAAGAAAAAAAAAAAATGAAAAAAAAAAAGTCTTTCTTCTTCTTTACATAAAGTCAAGAAGAAGAAAGGCCAGACCGAATTGAAATTATAATCAGTCATGTTTGACGTTTGCGAGAACCATTTAAAACTTTCTTTAAATGTTTATAAGAAACTTGCTTAGGCCTTGTCCTATGTTTAGATTCGCAAGTCCCTTTCTTCAATTTAATTAAGCGTTAATGTAAATGAACCATAACTATGTAGCCCTATTCCTAATAGATTGACCCCAAAATAACATATCCAAATTATAAGAAAGCCTATAAAAGCCACAATTGCAGAATCGGCACTCTGCAAATTTTTATTTGTTCTAACATGTAAATAAATAGCAAATAGGGTCCAAGTAATAAACGCCCAAGTTTCCTTTGGGTCCCAATTCCAATACGATCCCCATGCCTCATTGGCCCATACTGCTCCTGAAAGAATACCTGTGGTTAAAAAGAAAAATCCTAGACTAATAACACGATAACCCCAAAAATCCAGTTGTTCAATCAACTGAGACTTGTAATAATTCCGAACCGAAAGGGGAGAAGTGCTTTGTAAAATATTGCCTTTTTCATTCATGTATTGAATCTCACCGAAGAAAGATGAATCATTTAATAAATGTTTTCTTTTATCAAAAATCCTTATTATATCTTTTTTTATTTCTTTTTGAAATGTAATGATTAAAAGTGTTATTGATAATAATGATCCGCATAAAAGAGCTGCATAACCCAAGACCATCATACTTACATGCATCATTAACCAATGAGATTGGAGGGAGGGTACTAATATTGCGGATCGATGCATTTCCGTTAAGAGTCCAGAAGTAGCAAACCCTTGGGTAAAAATAGCACTTGGCGCGGTTATTGCACTTAGATTTTTTTTCTGTTTTTTAAAATAAAGAATCATATGAATAATGTAGAAACTCCAAGAAAGGAAGATTAATGATTCATATAGATCACTTAATGGGAAATGTTTCCAATAAATCCAACGAGTAACTAATAACCCTGTTAGACAGAAAAAAGTAATTATCATGCCCCTTTCAAATGAATCATATAGTCCTACTATCTCATTGACTAATAAAGTTATCAACTGAAGTATAATTACAATGGAAACCATTGAAAAGGAAATATGAGTTAAAATATGCTCTAAAGTCGAAAATATCATAAAAAAAAAAAGAAATCCTTCAATTGCAATTTTAGTAAAAGGAAATAATAAATGAAATGAATTTCATTATTCATTATAGAACTATTGAATCCTTTTGTTAATTTGTATGACGGCATGCCGCTACTCGGACTCGAACCGAGATGCTCTCGCACTGCTTCCTAAGAGCAGCGTGTCTACCAATTTCACCATAGCGGCTTCTTTTAAATCATAATAGCTCATTTTTAGTCAATCGTCCAGATTGTAGGAGTTAATTCAATGCAATATTTTTTTTTCCGAAACGAAACGTTCAAATGGATGAATAAAGAAATAGGTAAAAGAAATTTCCATCCAAGATTTAATAATTGGTCCATTCTCAGTCTAGGTAAAGTCCACCTTGTTGTGATAGGAATGAACAAGAACAAAAAAGTTTTCGCTAATGTAATGAAAATACCAATTGTTGTTCCAAAGACTCCATACGCTTTATTTATTTCCAAAAACTCAGGAATCAATATGTATGGAATAGAGAGATTCCAACCACCCAAGTAAAGAACTGTTACAAATAGTGAAGAGACTAGTAGATTTAAATAGGAAGCAACATAAAATAAACCAAATTTGATACCCGAATATTCGGTTTGATAACCTGCTACTAATTCTTCTTCTGCTTCTGGTAAATCAAAAGGCAATCTCTCGCATTCGGCTAGAGAAGAAATTATAAAAACAATAAACCCTATAGGTTGCCGCCACAAATTCCATCCCCAAAAACCATATTTTGACTGCGCCTCAACTATATCAACTGTACTTGAACTGTTAGATAATCATAGTCGATGATAAGATCACTCTTATCATCGCTATTCCAGAACCGTACATGAGATTTTCACCTCATACGGCTCCTCGAGAGCCATAAATAAATCTAGGGACTGATTAGATATTCTTTATTTAATCTTGATATACTTGTAGGATAGATAAAGTTAAAATCAATCGAAAGTTCCTGAATTAGACTAATGGAATTCTGTCTGCTATACTATAAAAAAAGTGCTTCGGAATTGATCTTATCCCTTACTTTAAGTTTAAGAATTTCAATTTTTTTATTGAGTAATAACTTAGATCCTTCAAAAAAAATACTCTTTATTACCAATATCAATAAATAGTTCACTTTTTTTTTCGATTCCGAAAAAAAAAGAATTAAACATTCATTATTTATGACATGACAAAAATTTCATTTCCATTAATATGGATATCAGATAAAAAAGATTTTTTTTGCAATTCCATACTTTCTTTTCGTTCCTTTACTTTACTTTTATATTAAACCTAAATAAAAGAAAGAAAGGGTAAAGGATTACTTCGTTACTGATAGTTATTCATATAATCGGTGGATAGGATCATACTCTGGATCGGAATTTCATTTTTGGGAGTACTACTTGATCGTTTCTACAAATTTAAAGCCCTAATTAGTATTTCTTTTATGTATAAAAGTCTCTTCGAATAACTTACATAATCTCTATTACGAATCCTTTGTGTACTTTTGTGTTCCTAATCATCCACTCATTTTTTCTCAATCTCTATGGTAATTCATGTATGGGAATACATACAAAAGATAGTAAAAGCTCCATAGAGTTGTTCTTTTCAACCCGCTTCAAGACATGATGACTTATTAACCAATCTTGGGGTAAAGAGTCTTGACTGCTTATGTTTATTTTCGTTTAACCCTTGTACATAGGAAATGAGATTCAAATTTTTTACTGCGAATTTCGAAGCTGTTTTCTTTCACTCATCTAACTATCTAGTTTAGTTTAGCAATCCGGGCTAGTGAATAAAAAAAGAAAGAAAGATATATCTATTTAATACGTTTAATTTTTATTCTTAGAAACCTAAAAAGAAATGGAGGAAGACTTATGTCTCAACGAATCACACGTAGAGATGTTGATAACACACATAGAGTTAATGGTATTTCATAACTAATTGATTGAGCAGCAGCCCGTAGACCACCTAAAAAGGAATATTTATTATTTGATCCATATCCTGACATAAGAAGTCCAATTGGAGCAATACTTGAAACGGCAATCCATAAAAAAACACCAATACTGAGATCGGCTAGAATAAGGCGATAGCCAAAAGGAATTACTGAATAACTTAGTAGAATTGATATGACTGCTATAGAGGGTCCGATACTAAATAAACGTGTATCCCCCCTAGATGGAAGAAGGTTCTCTTTCAAAAGTAATTTTATCCCGTCTGCTAGAGCTTGAAGAATTCCCAAAGGGCCGGCGTATTCAGGTCCAATACGTTGTTGTATACCTGCGGATATTTCTCTTTCTAACCACACAATTACTAGTACACCTGTTGTGATTCCCAATATGAGAATCAAAATAGGGACAAGCATCCATATAGTTTCATAAACCTCTTTTAAGGATTCTAATCTGGAAAAAGACTTGATAGCTTGTACTTCTGTTGTATCAATTATCATTTCAACGATCAACTTCTCCCATAATAATATCTATGCTACCTAGTATCGTCATAATATCAGCCAATTTCATTTTTTTAACTAACTGAGGAAGAATTTGCAAATTGATAAAACCCGGGGAACGAATTTTCCATCTCCAAGGAAAAACACTCTGGTCTCCTATCAAAAATATTCCCAATTCCCCCTTTGGGGCTTCGACTCTTACATAAAGTTCTTGTTTCGACAATTCAAAAGCAGGGGATGGCTTTTTACTAATGAATCGATATTCAAAATCATTCCATTCAGGATATTTTATTCTATTAAAGCGTCGGATTTCTAAATTCTCATAGGGACCCCCTGGAATTCCTTCTAGAGCCTGTTGAATAATTTTGATGGATTCTGCCATTTCACCGATTCGTATTAAATAACGAGCTAATGAATCTCCTTCTTTTTGCCATTGGACTTCCCAATCAAATTCGTCGTAACACTCATAATGATCAACTTTACGAAGATCCCATTGTATTCCGGAAGCTCGTAGCATTGGTCCCGATAAACCCCAATTTATTGCCTCTTCTCCACCAATAATGCCCACTCCTTCAACTCGTTCTAAAAAAATAGGATTTCGTGTAATAAGTTTTTGGTATTCAGCAATCCCTGTTAAAAAATAATCACAAAAATCTAAACATTTATCTATCCATCCATAAGGTAGATCGGCAGCTACTCCGCCGATACGAAAATAATTATGCATCATTCTCATACCGGTGGCAGCTTCGAATAAATCATATACCAATTCTCTTTCTCTGAAAATATAGAAGAAGGGGGTCTGCGCGCCAATATCTGCCATAAAAGGGCCGAGCCATAACAAATGAGAAGCTATACGACTTAACTCCAGCATAATCACTCTGATATAGCTAGCCCTCTTAGGTACTTGAATATTTCCCAATTGTTCTGGCCCATTTACCGTTATTGCTTCGGTGAACATAGTGGCTAAATAATCCCAACGTGTTACATAAGGCAGATATTGTATAATTGTTCGGTTTTCCGCAATTTTTTCCATCCCTCTGTGTAAATAACCCAATATTGGTTCACAGTCAATAACATCTTCACCGTCTAAAGTAAGGATAAGTCGGAGAACGCCATGCATGGATGGATGGTGAGGACCCATATTGACTATCATGAGGTCTTTTCTTGTAGTTGGTACAGCCATAGGTTTTCCCCGATTCATTATTCAGTTTTCCATGAATTGCTGAAAACAAAAAGAAGTTCATCAAAATTCAAGATCTAATAAATCAAATAATTCAAAACGACTCTTCAAATTAACGTGTTTTTATTTTAGCTTTCGAATGTTCAATTGACTGATTAATTCTTTATAGCGTACTCCATCTTTTTTTAACAAATAAGCCAGTAGTCGTTGCCGTTTTCCTAGAATTTTTCGTAGACCTCTCTGAGATGAATAGTCTTTTTTGTGCAATTCCAAATGTGAAGTAAGTCTTCCTATCTTATTGCTAAAACGGAATACTTGAAATTCAACGGACCCCCTGTTTTCTTCTTTTTCTTCATGCGAAATAACAGATATGAATGATTTTTTTGTCATAAAATTTAAAACTTCTTTTTTTTTTACCAAATATGGAATTTTGCCGATCAGTAATAATAATGCCAGCTATTTTTATCTGGTACACATAATAATCAGAATTTTCTTTATTCATTTTGATAAAACGAATAAAGAAAATTCTGTTGATTCATTTCTGGATCTAATTGATACGTTATCGAATTAGTATCATGTATCGAAATTGGACGCTAAGACAAGGCGCGTGCGCATCTATTTATCTACTAGACGATAAGGAATATATAAGATAAATGTATCATAAATGAGTTTTTAATCGTGGATACATACGTATTCTTAACATACTAAAACGACTGCCGTTATTAGTATGGATACAATAACGATTCATACAAGCTAAATCTTCTAATCGATAATTCGGCCAAAGAAAGGATTTGAATTTGATAAGTTTCTTTTTATCTCGATCAAGATCTTTGCTTTTATCAAAAAATTGACTACCGTTTTTTACCCTATTCCCATTGTAAAATACTGGGTTTTTATCCACAACTTTATTATTCCTTGGGTTGAAACAAGTTAGAATTCTCAATTCTCGACGACGTCTAGGTAATAAAATATTTTCAAGAATAAGCAAATCAGAATTGTTTTTGTCTATGTATCTGTATATTTTTTGATTAATTTTGTGTCTACTCCTATGAGCCCGTGAAATACCTATCATTTGATACATAAGAAAATTCCCATTATTTATAGACATAGACGCTGGATATCCTTCAATAATTAATATTCCTTTTTGTAAAATTTTTGATAAAGATGTAGGAGGCTCCTCCTCCGGCAACGGAGGAAGAGCAGGGGTACCTCCACCCGTCTGCCTCCTCATATTAGCATTACGCCAAGTTCTATAAAACGTATACCCATCTCCGGTATACATACGAGTACGAAGCTTAAGTGAAGGATACGAATGTCTAGGAGGCTTATACGACGGCAATTCAATATCTTTTTCTTCAGCTTTTTCTTCAGCTTTTTTTTTCAGCTTTTTTTTTATTTTTTTTTATATAATTCCCGAAGTTTTTTAGTTGCTTCCTTAGCTTGATTATCGACTTGCTTATATTCTTTATATAATTCCTGAAGTATATTATAGAATTCCTGAAGTGTATTATATAATTCCTGAAGTTTTTTATATAATTCCTGAAGTATATTATATAATTCCCTTTTATGTAATTCCCAAAGTTTTTTATGTAATTCCCAAAGTTCTTTATATAATCCCTTTTTATATAATTCCTGATGTTTTTTATATGATTCCCGAAGTTTATTTCTGCGTAATTTCTTATTCCTACTAATTTTATACTCTTTACGAAATGGATACAGTTTTTGACGTACTCGCTCAAATTCGCGGCCTATTCGCGCAAATACTTGGCGTGCTTGCTCAAATTCGTGGCCTATTCGCGCAAATACTTGGCGTGCTTGCTCAAATTCGTGGCCTATTCGCGCAAATACTTGGCGTGCTCGCTCATCAAATCTTATCTTTTTACGTGATAGCTTAATATTATTATTTGATTGCTTAATATTATTAAAAGACCCTTTTTTTTCTGTAGGACCAACTTCATCATAACTATCAAATTTATTAACACCTTGATAAGGGTCTCGATCAAAAGGCCTATATCCGTCGTGCCAAGGTTTTAGGCGGAAAGGAGATACTGCCATTATCTGGAAACCGTCTTCTGACCAGTATTCAGGAAGTTTTTCGGTTGAGAATGGAATACCGTTATAGGTACGTATTATATATACCTCGTTCTTCCACTCTTTGAAATCTTGCGACCACTCAGGCCGTTGCAATAATAACATACGGCCAATATTTTTCGCTACTATCAATAAAGGGAATATAATATATTTTCTAAGAATTGCCTGGGCGCCTAGAAGCGCGGCCCTTAGTGGTTGACCGTACGTATACTCCTCCTCCCAGGCTCTTTCGGCCTCCATTATTTGTTCGTCTATTTTTTCCCCTTCGGTCGGTTCGTTTTCCAATTCTTCTATAGTAAGAAGGACATCTTCGAAAGAAGAGTAATAAACCAAACGTTCAAATTCTGAGATTTTTCCCGTATACTCTAGAAAAATTCCTCTAATAAACTCGCAATACTTAAGAAAAGTATAAAACAAAGAACCTATTCTGTTTGTAAAAAATCTGCTGGAATGTGGGTTTTCTAGATATATTGACCAAACACTCGTTTTACATTTTTGAACACGCATGGAACCTTTGATCAATTCTCGACGAAATTGTGATCTTGGTACATAACGTTTGAAATGTAATTTTTTGGATTCTTTTTCATCTGTGTCACTCTCCCCTCCAGAAAGCAAAACAGTTGCACGCCTGCATGGCAGTCCGGCAATATCAGCCTCCACTAACACCGCATCTTTTTCTTGTTTCCGTAATTGTTGTATATTTTTTAGTAGATCGGATGGCCAGAAAAGAGTTTTTTTCTGGATTTCTTTTATTTTTCCCTCCCTTTCAATAAAATTTTGATGAAACCCTTTACTTTGAGCCAAGGAATCGTTTATAAAAGACATGAAATACCTAAATTCTGCTATAATTATCGCGTCGGGTCTACATTTTTCTAGGTACCTTTCATTATTTTTTATAAGTTGAGCTTCGGGTGGAAGAAAGAAGAGGTCAGTTAATCTTTTGAAGGGTGTGGGTGCAGGCGGCTTTTTGGGGTGTCCACGAGAGGATCCCCTTAAGGGGGGATCAGATGTTTTTTGGAAATATTGTATTTTATCTTTTTTTTTATCGGCTAATCGAGTTTTTTTTTCCAATACATTTATCTCTTTAAGCCCTTTTCTGTCTAAAACTGCAATTTTTTTAGAAAATTCAGTGCTTAAGCTGTTCTTTTTTTGTTCATTGGTACGAATCCCATAATTGTACAGTTCATCAGATGATAATTTTTCTGTTGTAGACAAAGAAGTCTTTTTTTGTATCATTTCCGAGAAAGCGGCTAAACTAGGTGGATGTGAAAAAGAAATTCTTTTTTTTCCATCATTTTGATCAGAAGTTGGGATTTTTTTATAGAATGCTTCTTTAAAAACTTTAAAAAGTTTAAAAGAAGGCTCTTCTTTGGTAAATTCCCCTTCTTTCGCTAGGCCTATTCTATAAAAATATTCTTCAGCTTTTTTTCGATCTATTTCCACTTCGGCTTCTTTCGGTTTATAAGTCAAAATAGGTAACGGCATTTTGTTAAAAATGAGTAGACATGTAAAAAATACGAGAATACCGCCGATTAGACCAAAAGAATTTCTCAAATCGAAGATCAAATTCTGATAAAATCGAAACACATAGAAAAGGTACTTTTTAGATCTAAGGGGCTTAGTCGGTCTAACCAAATAATTTTGCTGTATCCATACTAATACGAATCTAACCGATTTCATGAATAAAATGTGACCAATTAACCAACCAACAAAACTACTTGTTAAAAATAATATCTTGTTGTTGTATCGAAACATATAAACGTTGAGTAATCTGAAAAACATTGTACTTGGGAAAAAAAAGAAATGGCTCAATAATTGAAAAAAGAGATTATTCAGGAATATACATTGAATGCTGAGATTACGCGCACGCATTGAATTTTTGCGAGTAGGTCCATCATCAACAAAAAAGTCTTCGTAACTGTACCACATGTAATGAAGGTAAAGATAAGGTACAGTTATGAAAGTTATTGTACGAGGCCTACTCAATACTAGGCGCAGAGGCCTATAATAGATCGATATGAACATCAGGAGCTGTCCTATCATAAAACCAGTTGATGCGGCTACCTCCTTCTCGATTGCTTCTTCTTCTCCTTCTTCTATAACCCGAAAATGAGCTTGGAGAAGTAAGAGATAAGAAGGGCCTATGGATAATGTGGTCAGAAATCCATAATAGAGTCCGACCACAACGACCGAATTCATTAGCTTCATAGCCAGAGATGCGGAATTACCTAGTAGAAAAGATGGAAAAATCATATAAAACTCCTTTTTTTTTGTTTCAAATTTTTTGATTCCTACTATAGTAGAATCGTTTTACTTTGTTTACTATAAGATGCATCATCGTTCTAATTTGTTATAAGATTTTTTTGGGTTAGGCCGACTTCTATTGTTCGTATTTCGATTGTTCGTATTCGACGAAGATTTTTTTTATTTTTTTTTTCTATAAACAAAGTCGAATTCCCGGAATAAAGAGATTTTGCTATTGAAAAAGCTTTTAACGCTGCCCAATATCCCTTTTTTTTCCAAAAATTTTTACGAATATGCTTTTTGGAAATAGAAGTACGTTTTTTTGGAACTGCCATTTAAAATGGATTACTCATTGTTGTAGTTGGATGTGAAAAACATCTATTGGTCAAACGAATCTTTGTTTACTATTCAATATCCATGTATTTTTTAGATTCTATACCATATCTAACTAAAAATATATGAAATATATATATATATATATATTAAAATTCCCTAAAATATTCAATTAGGAGAAACAAAATTTTCTATGGAGTATAATATTTATTTATAATTTAAAATACTTCGTGCGAAATTGATGAATAAATTTAATAAAAATTAAATAATTAATCAAAATTTCTACTTATACTTAAGATCTCTATATATTTTGTATATTTTTGCTGTATTTCATTTAATTTACATGTGCATATTAAGCCACATCGAAAAATTTAAGTTAGCAAATCTTAATTGAAAAGCTTGAATTTTTTCTTTTTTTTTCGAAAATCTAAATAAATCGAATTTCCAATTTTCAAATTGAAATGATATCCATAATTTAATCCCATAAATTAATTTGTTTAAAGAATCCATAATTTGAGACATTTTAGTGATTTTTTTTTATTCTATGTTATGGTAAAGTAGTAAAGTAAAGTAAGAGGTATCATATCCTTTTTTTCTATAAACTATATAAAATATATAACTATAAAAAAAAAAGAATATTTTTCTATGTTTTTTTGTTTTTCGTTTGGAACGGAAGACAATCAAATAATTTTTCGTAAAACCAGTTAATAATTATGAATAAACTACTGAATAAACTTATTAAAATAACTAGTTCCTAGTTTTTTGTATTACTTATTTTTTTATTAGATTGTTTATTAGATTTTTAGTAGATCTTCTGATTCATACTATTTTTTAGTCTAATTTTTTTATCTTTATTATATATATTATAAATAACTTAACTGTAAATGAAAGTAGAATTTTTTTTGATTCCTACTTCAGAGACTTCAACATTTTACATTTACTTAAATAATTAAGGATTTACTTTTACTAACAAATTAATTATTTGACCAATTAGAACTTCTTGGTTTGAATATTAAAATAAAAAATGTTTAATAATATTAATTAAAAATTTTATTTAATATAAAATAGTAAATTAACAAATTCTATTTTTTTAAGTTATGTAAAATAAAAACTTGATTTTTTTTATTGGCTTCTTTCAATTCAAAAGAGGCAAGAACCGGCGAATCGTAAACAAAAAATAAAATTTAAATAAAAAATTTAGATATTTGATTATGGAACATATATACCAATATGCATGGATCATACCCTTCACTCCACTTCCGGTTCCTTTGTTAATAGGAGTGGGACTTCTCCTTTTTCCGACGACAACAAAAAATCTTCGGCGTATTTGGGCTTTTTCTAGTATTTTGTTGTTAAGTATAGTTATGATTTTCTCGATGAAGCTGTCTATTCAGCAAATAAATAGCAATTCTATTTATCAATATGTATGGTCTTGGACTATTAATAATGATTTTTCTTTAGAATTCGGCTACTTGATCGATCCACTTACCTCTATTATGTCAATGTTAATTACTACTGTTGCAATTCTAGTTCTTGTTTATAGTGATAATTATATGTCTCATGATCGGGGATATTTGAGATTTTTTGCTTATATGAGTTTTTTCAATACTTCCATGCTGGGATTAGTTACTAGTTCAAATTTGATACAAATTTATATTTTTTGGGAATTAGTTGGAATGTGTTCGTATCTATTAATAGGGTTTTGGTTCATACGACCTATTGCTGCAAATGCCTGTCAAAAAGCGTTTGTGACTAATCGTGTAGGGGATTTTGGCTTATTATTAGGAATTTTAGGTATTTATTGGATAACAGGCAGTTTCGAGTTTCGGGATTTGTT